CCCTTCTTTCTTTGTCTGATTCGAGGGGAAAGGGCCCGTTGGGTTCTTGTTCTTAACAAGCGGGGGGTTCTTTCGTCTAAATGACAAAGTCGATTTCTTTTTCTGTTGTTTCACAAGATGATGCTTTTGAAAAAAAAACTTAACTTCATTGATTGATTCAGAACATTTCTATGGGTACTTACCAAGTTATAACAAAAGGAAATTGCTCAATTTCCTGGATTGTATATATATTTCTGTAGATTAGATATCCTTTCTATACTATACTCTTACCCTATAATATTATTAATATTATTTTAATATCTCAAAAAAATTTCCATTTTTTAGAAGTTCATTGAATAAGTTTTATTTTTTGTTTGTCCATTACTTTATTGTACGTAAGAAATCGAAAAAAGTTTTGATACATCTGGAAAACCGAAACCAAGCTTGGGAAGTTTTGACGAACAGGATCGAAAATCATTACTCTTTCGACCCAAGATAAGGGGTGTATAAAATTCCCTTTCTTGGGTCGAAGACTAGGAAGACAAAAAACGCCTCATATATATATAATTATTTGTTCCCCACATTTATAGTCCGTTCGAGTATCCGCTTACTTAATGCTAATATCTATTTATATTTTATTTCAAATATCAAAATTTTGATACATTTTATTTATGACATTGAACTCTGGCAATAGTAACATAGTCGTACCAATTCAATTTGGCTACAAAAAACATGGATAAGGGGCGATAAACTCATAAAGTCAACTAAAACAGTCTTCTTCAAAAAAAAATCTACCTAATTATGACATGACTAGGAATGCGGTACAAGGGATTTCCAGAGCTCGTAGAAAAAGAGCAAATAAATAAAAGGTTTTTCAAAATTTATTTTTCTCCTCATACATAAATAATTGACAACAAAAAATGGGTTCTTTTTACGAACCTGATGTTGATAAACCCGCGAGTCTAGAAATTCATTTCGGCCAATTGAACCTTTTCGAACTGTTTCTTTTTAAGAACCAAAAATATTTGCGCCAAAATAACAGATGCCAAGAAGAACAAAAGACCTTGGACACGTAATGGATCTTGCAGTACTATTTCTGCATCTCCCTGACCAAATCCACCCACATTAGGATTACTCGTTAATGGTTGATCAAATTTGATGGATTCACCCTCTGAAACAAGAAGTTCTGGTCCTGGGGGGATAATATCAACAACTTGACGTCCATCCGCGGGATCTGTTATGGATATTTCATATCCCCCCTTTTCTTTGCGTATGATTTTACTTACTACGCCCGCCCCTGTAGCATTATAAACCGTATTGTTACTCTTGCTTCCGTCGGGATAAATCTGACCCCTTCCCCTATTTCCCCCTACGTATATAGGATATTTTAAAAAGTGAACATCTTTCTTAGTAGTGGGGTCGGGGGAAAGAATAGGAAAGGCGATTTCACTATATTTCTGACCGGGGACAGGCCCTATCACAAGAATATTTTTATTAGTCGGGCGGTAGCTCTGAAAAGCCAAATTGCCTATCTTTTCTTTCATCTCAGGAGAAATACGGTCGGAAGGAGCTAATTCAAAACCCTCCGGTAAAATAAGAACAGCCCCCACATTCAAACCCCCCTTTTTACCATTAGCAAGAACTTGTTTCACTTGCTTATCATAAGGAATTCTAACAACTGCTTCAAATACAGTATCAGGAAGTACTGCTTGTGGAACCTCAATATCCACGGGCTTACTAGCCAAATGGCAATTGGCACATACAATACGCCCAGTCGCTTCTCGTGGATTTTCATAACCCTGCTGCGCAAAAATGGGATATGCACTGGAAATGGATGTCCGGGTCATGAGATATACCACGAGCGAGATGGAAATAGATCGAGTAATCTGTTCCTTTATCCAAAAAAAAATATTTCTAGTTTGCATGGTCTAATCATTGATCCGAAAATTTCTACAATAAATTGGGTCGGTCACTAGTATAGCTCCCTATCCACGATTCTGCTATTTACTTTACTGGAACCTTTTTATGGGAATACGATACGATGAAAAACGATGAAAATCCTCCAAACAGGAAGTTTAAAATGTTTATGTAGAACTACAAAGTAAAAAAGATTCTAATTGGATTAGATTAATATCGCTAGATCGTTTATCAATCATTCATTGAATGATAAATAACTACAAGTGAGGGAGATACGCGATTTAAATAACGGAAAATCCAATATTTAAAAATAGTATCGAGAATAACAGGAAAAGTGGAAACAAGACCAGATCTAATTTGATCATTATGAATAAACCCAAAATCTTTGTAGATCGAATCAATCATTAGTTCCCAACCGTGGGGCGAATGAAATCCGATACATAAATCGGTTAATAAAAGAATCAAAAAAGCTTTGACTGTATCACTTAAATTAGATAGGAATTCCTGAGACCAAGAGTTAAGAATAACGAGTTCTTCATTCCCTAAAATAGAATAGCCACTTAAAATAATAAAACAGATTATATTTGTTAAGAAGTGCAAAATCATATGGATACGACCTTCATTATGTATCTTGATTAATTGAATCGTTTCTTTGTGGATTCCTATAGGAAGCTTTTTTAGATCTGTCTCCGAATATTCTTTGATCATTTCTTCCAAAAAGAGGATTTCTTCCAATTCCATGAACTTTTCTAGAATACTTTTTTCTTGAATATCATTCAAAAAAATTTCGGATTGACCAGCATTCGACCAATTAGTAACCCAAGATTCCATACTTTTAGTAAATAAGAGAGAAATCCACCAAGGTAAAAATACTATAGATGTAAAATACAAAAGAGGAGTCAAGGCTTTCTTTGTTGCCATTTATTACCTGTGAATTTTTAATTAACCCACTTCACTTCATGATTCTATGTGATCGGATATTTCTTTCAAACATGAGTTCTAGACAAGCTATCAAATCTATGAATCGATTTTATTTTTATTTGTTTGAATCGAGAAAGAATACATAAATAAACTCGGCTTCGAATTAAAATGAAGAAATAATTCAAAATCGTGTTTCCAAAAATCTCAATTCAGAAAATTCCAAACAAGTGTTTCCTTTTGATGAATGACCTAAAAAGTGCTTTACTTTAACTTTAATATTGTTGGAGATTTTGAGACGAAAGAACTCCCTTTCGTCTCAAAATCTCCAATATTTCGAAAAAAATTCTAATGTAAAGGGTAAACTAAAGGGTCGGTTGACAAAACCAAAATTGACAAGATATGATTTACCTAAAGTATCACTTCCAATCCAACAAATATTGAACTAAAAAAAAAGAACAATTCCTTTCTTTCGAAATTGTTTGATATATGAAATGGATTGAATCTAGTAGTTCAATTTCTTACTTATTTCAATTGAGTTGCATGGATTTGGATACGCATAAAAAACCACAAAAAAGTTGTTTTGTTTTATGGTTGTTCTATAATACGTCGACTTTAGCTGGACTGAACGTTCTGGCGAAACTTCAGTTAAGCTATGTTATAGAAAAAAGAGGATTCTTGCGTTTTTTCCCTCCTGCCGAGAAAGCATTCATTTTTCAGACCCCAGCTCTTTTTCTCAAAAGACTTCAATTGGTACGCGCAAGAAATAGGCCAATTCCGCGGCTTTTTTTTCAATTTCTCGCGGGGTCAAATTCTCATCAGTACGGGTCAGCGGAATAGCCCCCCGGCCTCGGATGTCCATATAAAGGACACGGCGGGCATAAATACCCTCTTTAACTTCTATTCTAACGGATTGAATATCTTTTATAAGGAATCGTAGGAATATACGACGATTTTTTCCAGGAAATCCCCAACGAAAAATACAAACCTTTCCTTCCCTTCTATCGAATCGATCATAACCACTACCTACATTCCAGGAAATGGTGCACCACAAATAGGAACTAATAAAGATACCCGCGATCCCGTAGAAAGACATCACGACCCCTTGCGGAAAAAAAATGATTTGCTGCGGCGGAACAAAAGATATCAAATTTTTACCAAGATAACTGGAAGTTCCGACCAATAAGAATCCTAATGAACCTAAAAAAACGACAAGGGCCCAGCAAAAATTACTTAGTTTTCGAGACCCCGTTATAAGTTCTATCCATATATGTTCTGATCGCCAACCCATACTTGATCCGATTGCATTTTATTGGAATTGAGAGAATACCCCAAATGATTTTGACTTTACTTTATTTTGTTTCCGAAGAAACTTTCATCAACTAGCACTAGTTTGGTATGAACTAGCACTAGTTTGATGAGAACCTTTAGGAGTAATTCATCAAATTAGTTAGATCTAAAATAATACCATACCCTTCGTAGGATCCCAATATACATTATTGATATACATATAGATCCACCAACTTTACATTTTCGGCATCGGGCGGTCCCGATCTATTTAAAACTAGCTAGAATTCATTTACCCATATTTCATTTCCCGCAATAAATATCTGTGTTATGCTACAAGTATAAGTTTCCAAAAAAACGGATAAGGTTGGGCTCCTCAGATCTAAACAATCTTGTTTTTTTGAACATGAAGAAATAAGGAAGCCATTGCAATTGCTGGAAATACTAGGCCTACTAAAGGGACAAAAATAGAGGGAAAATTAAAAGTTGTCATAAAATGGGTACCTCGATTTACTATTTGTATTTGCACCTGTTTTTTTATTAAATATCATATTTTATATTGATTATAATTAAGAATTGTAATTATTAGAAATTCGTAGTTATTATTAATTAATTCAATTTGAAAATTCTTATTAAGTATCTACATATCTAATCTAATCTAAGTGATACACTAAGTCGAAATAAGTCCAAGGAACGTAGAATTCAATAAATGGACTTATTCATCTATCTACACGAAAGATATATATGATAATCAACTTTATTATTTTTATTCATTTCTTTGTGTTTTATTCTTGTCTTCTAATTTGATAATATAAAGTAATAAAGTAAAGGGTTTCTTACAAATTCTCGAAAGATTTGTTAGAATGCGACACAACCGGAATTTTTATTTTTAGTGAAATGGAGTTTTCGGAAGATGGAGAAAGATACAAAACTGTATATCTATCTTTTTTATAATTAATTATAATTATATACGTAAGACGAAATTCGTTTTATTTGCCTAAATTCATATAAAGGCAAAAATAGCACTTTTATCTTGTTGATGATGAGAGAGACTTGTTAATCTTAATTAGTAATCTAGGTAAAAAAGAGCTATCTGCTTGGTTGCTACAAATAAAATAATTGAACTTAGTGTACTCTACTTGATTGAATGCGAATTCAAAGGAAAGAAGGCGTGGAACTTAAATAACTCAATCAGAACGCTTTTTAAAAGATTACGTGGTACGATTATAGGTCGAATAGGCCCTTATGGAATACATATTCAGCCGCTTGTGAATCTTCGGGTACTGTTTTATTCAATGTTTGTTCAATTACTCTTTTACCCGCAAATGCAATGTAGAAATTTGGTTCGGCAATAATGATATCTCCCAACATAGCAAAACTCGTGGTTATCCCATCAGCAGTAGGCGATGTAAGGATTGATACATATAATAACTTTTTATTTGCTTGATAATCATATAAGGCAGAGGATATTTTAACCATTTGCATCAAGCTCAAATTTCCTTCTTGCATGCGTGCCCCTCCCGAAGCACACACTATAAATAAGAGGTAGAAATTAATTGGTAGCGTACTCAACCAAACGGGCGATTTTCTCCCCCACTGCGGATCCCATACTACCCCCCATAAACTGAAAATCCATAACCCCGATTGCTACGGGAATACCGTTTAGTTGACCTACCCCTGTTTGAACAGCCTCGGTTAATCCTGCCCTTTTTTGATAAGAATCAATACGATCTTTATTTATAAGGCTCCTCCGCTGAATGAAATCCAACGGGATCCAGAGAGATCATGTCTTCATCCATAGGATCCCAAGTGCCGGGGTCGATCAAAACTTCGATTCTTTCTGAACTACTCATTTGAAAATGATATCCACATTGTTCACAAATTTTTGATTTCAAAAATTTCTTATAATTTAATGCATAACAATTTTCACATTGAACCCACAAATGCTTGTATTTTTTAGTTGCATCGAGATCGTTATAGCTTTCTGTTAAAGTTAAATCACTACTCTTCGCGCAGGTTTGAGACGGAAGATAACTATCAATGCAACTAGGAATGTGATTATTCCAACTAGATTGAGTATCATACATGTCATGATTGTATAAGGAATCTTCGCCCGTAGATCCACTATTCATATAACTAAAATTGCGATAACTAGAAAGTTCTTTTTCTAGTTCACTCAGAAAAGAACGACCGTTCTCAATCTCAAAAATATGAGTTTCAATATCAAAATAGATAGAAAAACTGCCTCCATTACTATCCCTAACTAAAAATGTCTTTGACGGCAAATACACGACTGACATTACTGTAACTATAATTGTCATGACTCCCCCAACTATGAATGTTTCTAGCCCTAACTTTTCTATTCTGATATTCACTTTCACTAGTATTTTCAATAGGACCAAAATTGTCCATCGATTTCTTTATATCTTGCGTTTTAACTCCTTCTTAAACACCGTCGAATTAAACCAGCATCTTTCGGTAGAGTTTGCTTGCCCCCTATTTGCATAAAAATACAACAGATGAATAGTCATTCGATCTACAATTATAATTCTTTATTTAGATTTGAATATCTTATTTTATATCAGACTAAGCATAGAAATTCAATCAATACTACACTATCAATAGGAAGTGTGAAAAAGGATTTTGTTTTGTGAGAATCCGGGGGGAAGACTTCACTATAATATATGAATATTATGAAATATTTTTGATAATGATAATTAAGGTGGTTTTTCCTATGGTTTTCGCGCCGAACAAAAAAATATTTGTTCTCGCCTATAAAAAAGCATTTTTTCGTAAAATATCATCTAATAAATAACTAATAACAAGTAATAGTTGAAGGCTCTATTCCAACGTGGAATGAAAAAGACAATATACAGGATGGGTTGAAAGATTTGCGATACTTCACTTTTTTCAGGGAAACTGCAGGATATATAAAGAATATACCAATCCTAAGGATCCATAGGTTTAATTGTGGATCCAACAATAGAAACATCGGCTCAATCCTTTTAGTAAAAGATTGGGCCGATGTTTCTATTGCAATTCAATTAAGAGAACAGAAAATAATTAATTGTTTGATCTTACTTATCCAACGTATCTACTGCCTCAAACTCAAATTTGATCTCTTTCCATACCTCACAAGCGGCAGCTAATTCAGGACTCCATTTGCAAGCCTCACGGATAATTGCATTGCCCTCAGCAGCAAGATCACGTCCTTCATTACGAGCTTGTACACACGCTTCTAGAGCTACTCGGTTAGCTACGGCACCTGGCGCATTACCCCAAGGGTGTCCTAACGTTCCTCCGCCGAACTGTAGTACCGAATCATCCCCAAAGATCTCGGTTAAAGCAGGCATATGCCAAACGTGAATACCCCCTGAAGCCACGGGAATAACACCTGGT